TTTAATCGCAAACTTGACAGATAACCCAGAAACTCTAAATTATCTTTAGATAATTGATTTATATTGACCTTTTGCGGTTGAAACCATATGGAAAAATAACATTGCCATAAATTAACAAAATAATATTTCCATTTATTAATCAGAAGCGGTGTATCCTTTGTTGCCAGAATGCATTTTCCGTGATATCTAACATAATGTATGAAAGAATCCTTGAGCAACCCTAGGGTCGCCGGAAAATTATTAACAAAGACTTTTAAAAAATGTTGTATTTTTCCATAGAATAAAATTCGCTCAAAAAGGACTTCATAAGATGTCGATCGTAAATGAGAAGACCGCTTGCGTAGAAAAAAAAAGATGGATTCGTATTCACATACATGAGAATTATATAAGAATAAAAAAAATCTTGGATTCAAAATTGATTTTTTTTTGATATCAAAATTATTCCAATTGCAAGACTCGTATAGACAGAACCGAAAAAAATGCAAAGAAGAAGCATCTTTTACCCGGTAACGTAGGGTTTGAACCAAGATTTCTAAATGGATGGGGTAAGGTATTAGTACATCTAATACATAATTAAAATGTGAGAGTTTGTCTTCTAAAAAGGGAAATATTGAATGAATTGATTGTAAATTATAAGATTTTTTTAATTGTTTTCCTTCGAAAAAGGATCCTAATCTTAGGGAAAAGGGAATTTCTACAATCACTGCAAATAAAACAGATATCATTTGATAATAGAAAAGATTGGTATGCCCAAAAAAGGGATTTTGGTTCAAATCCTTAGTGGGAATAAAAAAACGATTCTGTTCAGACATCCGCAAAATTAAGCGTTTCACAATTAGTGAACTATATTTTTTGTCATAATCCGCATTTTCCAAGAAAAAAGAGCGATTTCTATTTAATATATTTAAACCATGATCATAAGCAAGTACATAAATATACTCCCGAAAAAAAAGTGGATATAGAAAACTCTGTTGCCGAGCCCCACCGAACTCTAAATACCCCTGAAATTTCTCCATTTGGATTGAAATTCGATTTTAACTGAAAATAAAGTCTTTATTTTATTGAGTTCTGAAATGACACATAGTGCGATACGGTCAAAATGAGGTATTAGACTACGAAAGCAATAGATACCTCATAAACAGGTAGACTGCTAACCGGATTCTCTATCTTTAATAGGTTTCTGTTAGTTATATTATAGAATAACAAAACAAAATGATTAGAAATCCTTTATTTTTTTAACCTAATCGCTCTTTTGATTTTGGAAATATATATATTTTTTATCAAAATACTGCTTCTTTTACACATCCACCTCCAACCTAACCCAGACGGACTAGGGAAAAAAATAATTAGGACTCATGAAAAAATTGATAATAACACGCAAGAAAAAAAAATTCCTTCCCATACCCGTATTAGGCACTAATCTATTTTTAACATTTAATTAGATCGGGTAATTTTCAAATTACGAATGTAAGCTCGTTTCTTTTTTTTTTCCTGGAATCAGGAAACCTGGTTTTTTTATCCATCCATTTATATTTATTCACTCGACCCAAATTGGAATTCTTTTTTTTTTTGTTCGACACCGAAAATAAGCTTGTACCAATCAGGAAAGCAAAAAAAAAATTGTTATCTGAATTCTCCCTTGATACGACATGCTATTTTTTCCATTCATTCCTTTCAGGATCAGTCGTGGTCTTACAAACTCTACCGTAGATCTGTACGAATCCTTTTCTTCATACAAATGTGTAAAAGATGCTAGTCGCACTTAAAAGCCGAGTACTCTACCGTTGAGTTAGCAACCCAAAAAAAAAAAAAAAAGAAAGTACTGCAAATATGTAGATACAACCAGAATAAAGAAAAAAAATAAAAACCCAGTCATGTGTGCGTCTGGGATAAATGGACCTATTTCTCTATGAGAGAATTATATTTGGTCGATACACTGTTGTCAATATGATTGTGAATTTTTAATACGGCGAAAAGAAAAAAATAACAAAGCTTAACCCCTTGGTTTGTTAGTTCATACGATGAAGGAAAACTAAGCCAGTTAGGGTAATCTCAAATCTTTTTATACTTTTTTATTTTATACCCCTTTTTTTGACCTTTAATTTTTTATGAATAATTAATAAATTATTCATATAATAATATATATATTATATTAGTTTTATTCATAATAAATATATTATTTTATATACAGTATTTTTTTTATACAATAAAATTTTGTATTTATACAAAAATTAGAATTTATATAGATCCAAAATTATTTTCATAAATTTATTTATTATTATAAAAAAAGTAATTGTTAACAGGTTTTTTTTAGTATTCGTACCTTAGTAGGAATACTAATAATAAATAGAAATTCTAAAAAAAAACGATGGAAGCGAAAGAGGAGGAAAGAAAAGAGTAGATAAAATTTGATACCAAGCTATATACGAGTCTTTCACATCCTCTTTTTTATGTTTCATTAATTCAATTTCGTTTTATTAAGACTTAATTCTGTAAAAATCCCCGCCTTCTTTGAAATATCGTGAACTGTTCTTGTTGGTTGAGCGCCTTTTTTAAGGAAATCGAGAATAGCAGGAAGGTTTAAATAAGTTTGATTTGTTATTGGATCATAAAAACCCACCTTACGAAGATCTCTTCCTTCTCTTCGGGATCGAACATCAATTGCAACGATTCGATAAACGGCTCATTGGGATAGATGTATATGAATAATACCCCCCCCCCTAGAAACGTATAAGAGGTTTTGGCCTCGTACGGCTCGAGAAAAAAAAATTGAACGAGTATAAATTAAATCTCTGTATAAAATACAAATGTTAGATAGATTAATAAAAACATTAAATCAATTAGCCAGTATTGAAACCCTAACATAATTTTTTCCATAAAAAGAATTCGTAACATTCTTACTCTCGTAACTCAAGTTAAATAACTCTCAAATATCTCAACAGAGAATCCTTAAGTACTCTTTTTTTTTTGAGTAGTCTCTAACCCTTTTTTGTTTGGCTCGTTTTTTAGAATCAATTTTGAGTCTTCATTCTGATCTAGTTGTTCAAACAATTTAAAACTGGATTTCCTTGTTTCAGGATTCTTTATCCTTACTTTTAATCTTTGGGTTTAGACATGACTTCGGTGATCTTGAATCGTTTTATTTAAAAGGGCAGCAACAAGCCCCTTATTTTGTTTATGATTTATTTTCTTTCTATCAAAAAATCATACAAACGCTTGATTCACGCATGATAGACTTTTGATTCAAAGAATTTTACAAATTTAAGAAAACTTTATTTTTCCATTGTAAAATTGCTTGAAAGGTCTTTTTTTTCAATATAAAAATAAAAATACTTACGAAGTTGTTCCAACTTATTGATTCGCACTAACCCTAGATCCTTACTCCTGCGAAAGGAATAAAAACTTTCTATTCTCCTCGAGCTCCATCCTGTACTCTTTTTTTTTTAATTCCAAAAATATAGAACACAAAATGTCGAGCCAAGAGCACCTATATTCCTATATAAAAAGTGGCGGATCAAAAAATCCACAGCAGATCATGTCCTTCAATTCAAGTCGCACGTTGCTTTCTACCACATCGTTTTAAACGAAGTTTTACCATAACATTCCTCTAGTTTGTGTAATTAATTCAATTCTGGAATCATGAATAGTCATAGTTCAGTCAGTATATCGTAATCTATACTTTTTCTTTCTCTATGAATGGATATAGTGAATTTACGCGTAAAAGGTTCAGTCAGAATTCAAATGAATCCCATATCAGATTGTATATATGTAAAATTGAAATTTGAATATAATTTATATATATAAATATATATTTTTTAATTCGGTTGAAATGATGAAAAAAAAGTTTATTTTTATTTTCATTTAAATATTTTATTCTTAAAATATATTGTATTTTTAAACAGAAATAGAAAGATGGTGTACAAAGGCAATAGAAAATTTATTCCGTAATGACTGTACTCTGGGACGGAAGGATTCGAACCTCCGAATAGCGGGACCAAAACCCGTTGCCTTACCGCTTGGCTACGCCCCATTTATATTTTTATTCAAGACTACTAAAAAGAGTAATATTGCTATTGGTTGTTCGTCAATTCAATTTAAGCCCAAATTAAATATAGATTACACAGGTGCTAGAGTTTTGACACGTGTAGATAGCAAATCAAACTGACTTTATTGATCATTACATAGAATTCAATTAAGATATTGTATGAAAATATTATTTCTTTAATTCTCATAAGAGAATGAAAGGTTTTTTGATTGAGTAAGTTCAACAAAGTCTTTTTAGACTATCTTTCTTTATTTTTTCTTTATATAAAAAATATATTAATAACTCAATCAAAATTAAATTATCCACAAGAACACCAATTTTTGTTATGCTTAATATATTTAATTTGATCTGTATTTGTTTTAATACTGCCCTTTTTTCAAGCACTTTTTTAGTCGCCAAATTGCCTGAGGCCTACGCCTTTTTGAATCCAATCGTAGATGTTATGCCCGTAATACCTCTTTTCTTTCTTCTATTAGCCTTTGTTTGGCAAGCAGCTGTAAGTTTTCGATGAAATTCTTAATACTGTCTTCTAAAAATTAGCGGTTTTTTTCTTCCAACAATTCAAAAGATCAAAAAAAAATCTTGACGTACGAACGAACTCTCAATTCAAATATTGAATTTTTTTGGTAGCCATACTAAATCTGGATCATTCTATTTCCTAAATTTTATCCTCTTTTCCCTAAACGAAAGAACCTAATTAGATTCGAGCTCACAAAAATAAATCACTTTATTTTTTGGTATCAAAATTAGATATTTGGTATAAAAATAGAGAATCTATTCTCTTTTTTTTTTAGCAAGATCTTGGAGATTGTGTAATGCTTACTCTCAAACTTTTTGTATACACTGTAGTTATATTCTTTGTTTCTCTCTTCATATTTGGATTCCTATCTAACGATCCAGGACGTAATCCGGGACGTGAAGAATAAAAAAGCAAGGTTTTTTATTGCTTTATTTAATTAGTGGAAATGCTCGAATTTTATTTGTTTTTTATCTATTACACATCATCGAAAGGGAAAGAGAGGGATTCGAACCCTCGGTACGATTAACTCGTACAATGGATTAGCAATCCAACGCTTTAGTCCACTCAGCCATCTCTCCTAATTGAAAAGGGATACTTATTAGGTTCCATTATAAAAAGGCTTGAAAAAAAGCCTTCTCCACTTTATTCTTAAAAAGCTTTCTTTTTTGTATAGATTATTCTTTATATTATATATATTTTTTTCGTTTTCTTTTTTATATTTTATTATAAATATATAAATATAATTTTTTTTTTTCATCTATATATATAATATATATAATAATATATATATAATATATAACCTTTTTTTTATAGAACTTTCTCAGTAATTCTATTTACACAAAAAATTTAGATAAAATTAGATAAAGAAAAGGCTCGAACTCGAAAGATAAATAAATAAAACCACAATAATAAAAATAGAGAATCCTCTTTTTTTGTCTCGTCCAAACACAAGTAAAATATCTTTTTTTTATAGCCTGGCCTGGTCAGTCCCCAGCCGGGCCCTTTTTTGTTAAAGTTAAAAAATGGAGTTTTAGAAAAAAAAGATCTTAAATTGAAAAAAATGGAATCCGCTTTACTAATTTTATTAAGCCTACGCGTCGACGCTATAATTTTATAATTTTTTTTTTTTCAAAAATTTTTTATTACACCCCCGATTACTTTGTTCGACAAAAGGTCAATTTATATACAATAATTGCATTGTAGCGGGTATAGTTTAGTGGTAAAAGTGTGATTCGTTCCTTTAATCCCTTTAATAGTTAAAGGGTCTCTCGGTTTGATTCATCTTCCGATCAAAAACTTTATTTCTTAAAAGGATTTAGTCCTTTACCTTTCAATGAAAAATTCAAGGAAGATTATAAATTCTCGTAATTTGTATCCAAAGACTCTAATCAATTGTAAATTTGGATTATGAAATTCCGAAACATAATTTTTGAATTGGATGACTATTTACAATTCAATAAGTATAACAAGAGGATCCATGGATAAAGCTAGAAAAGTTTCTTTCCAATCGTAACTAAATCTTCAGCTCTATTAATTGTTTGGTATAGAAAAAATTGAAGCAAAATAGCTATTAAACGAGAACTTTAGTTTACTAAAGACATCGACATTTTATATTGTTTTAGCTCGGTGGAAACAAAATACTTTTCCTAAGGATTCTATTAAATAGAAATAAAGAACGAAGTAACTATAAAGATTGTTCGGGTTCTCCCTTTCTATCTTCTAGAAGGATCATCTATAAAGCAAAATTTTCTGTGAAAGCACCCAGACGGAAAAAAGCTAACATAGATGTTATTGGTCGAATTTTGATTTTGATTCCGTTCACGTCATATTTTATTTGGTAATTTCTCCATACATCATAGAGGAGCCGAATGAAACCAAAGTTTCATGTTCGGTTTTGAATTAGAGACGTTAAAAATATAAAAATGATCAATCGACGTCGACTAAAACCCTTAGCCTTCCAAGCTAACGATGCGGGTTCGATCCCCGCTACCCGCTCTAATAAGTTGTAAATTGCCCCCTTCCCGACAATTTTATGTATTAGAAAAGTCTAATAGCAATTGTGTATTGAAATGAATTCAACACACAATTGCTAAAAAGATTTTGCACCTTCTTTTTTTTGTAACAACTATAAAGTAAAAAAAGCGAAAAGCGTCCATTGTCTAATGGATAGGACATAGGTCTTCTAAACCTTTGGTATAGGTTCAAATCCTATTGGACGCAATATCAATATAGATATAAATATATTGATATTTATCTATTATTTCCATTTATATATATTCTTTTTAGAAAAAAAAGATAAGAAAGAATATAGAATAATAAATAAATTATGAATGCTTTAATATTTAATATTAAACAGATATTAGTTATATATTTCTTTATATTATTATTATATATATATATACTTAACTTAAGATATACTTCTATTTATAAAATTTCTTTTAAATTTTATTAAAGAATAAAATTTACTAAAAAAAAAAAAAAGGATCCATTTCCTTTTTTATACTTTCTCCTGAAGTATAAAACGTTCCAGTTGTTCTTGAATACCTTCTTTCAACAAGCTTTCTGCTTCAGCGGTTAATGTCTTGGTAGAGGATATGATTTCTTGGAACTGAGGTTTATTCGTTTTTAAGTAAGTGCGTAACTGAACGAGAAATTTCCTTACTTGTCCAATTTCTAATCCATCCAGATAACCGTTTGTTCCGGTATAAACGGTCATTATCTGCTCTTCCACTGTGAGAGGGGCTGATTGAGATTGTTTCAGTAACTCACGTAATCGTTGACCTCTTGCCAATTGATTCTGAGTAGCTTTATCGAGATCAGAAGAAAATTGGGCAAAGGCTTCTAATTCAGCGAATTGAGCCAACTCCAATTTTAATTTTCCAGCTACCTGTTTCATAGCTTTAATTTGAGCCGCGGATCCTACTCTCGAGACAGA